ATACCGCAAATAGAGCCATTGCAAGACCCATCAAAGGAGTCGTTCCCCATCCCGGAGCTACTTTACCGTATTCCGAATTCAATGGTTTTAATAAACTCCCTACAGTAGTTCGTCTTGGGCCCGATCTAGAACTGTTCTCAACAGTTTGTGTAGCCATAAATCTTATTGTATTCATTGAGATCTGTTGACTTTGTATAACATTCCGTTGTAAATAAACGATCTTATGATAGATCCATTGGGGTCTTGAAATTATATAATTATAATGGAAACAGCAACCCTAGTCGCCATCTTTATATCTGGTTTACTTGTAAGTTTTACGGGGTATGCCTTATATACCGCTTTTGGGCAACCTTCTCAACAACTAAGAGATCCATTCGAGGAACATGGGGACTAATTGAAGTAACGAGCCTCCCAACATGGGGAGGCTTGTTACTTCAATTGAGAAAATGAAAAATAATTTCACTTTTTAGTTGGAACTTTAGGTGGTTCTCGAAAAAAGATAGCGAAAAAAATTATCCCTAGAGTCGAGACTAAAAGGAATGTATAAACCAATGCTTCCATAGATTCGATCCTGGTTTACAATTATAGCTTCCATACCTGTTTATTTTTTATTTTTCTTTTTGGGAATAATCTCGAAAGAGCAAGAGCCTAAAAAGCGTTGATTCAAATCCACTCTCGTACTCTATGTCAAATTCGCTTCAAAAATAAAATAAAGCTGAAAGATACCAAAGCAGTTTTGTATCAGACTACCTGTCTTCTTGTAGTTGGATCCCCAAGTTTTTGGAATGCTCCAAACTCTACTTGAGCATCCAAATCTGGGTCAATACCAGCAAAAACATCTCTGAACAAGGTTCTAGCACCATGCCAAATGTGTCCGAAGAAGAAGAGCAAAGCAAATGAAGCATGCCCAAAAGTAAACCACCCCCTTGGACTGCTACGAAAAACACCATCGGATTTCAAAGTTGCACGATCTAATTCAAAAATTTCACCCAATTGAGCGCGTCTAGCATATTTTTTTACAGCAGCAGGGTCACTATAACTGACTCCATTGAGTTCGCCGCCATAGAACTCAACGGTTACACCTACTTGTTCAACACTATACTTAGATTCTGCCCTTCTAAAAGGAACATCAGCTCTAACAATTCCATCGCCGTCTACCAAAACGACTGGAAATGTTTCAAAAAAAGTAGGCATACGACGTACAAAAAGCTCACGCCCCTCTTTATCTCGAAAGATAGGGTGTCCTAACCATCCAACCGCTATTCCATCTCCGTTATCCATTGAACCTGCCCTGAATAACCCTCCTTTTGCCGGATTATTGCCGATATAATCATAAAAGGCTAATTTTTCAGGAATTTTAGACCAGGCTTCTGATAAACTTTGATTTTCTGCTAGTCCAGCACTAACTCTTCGATATATCTCTTGCTGGAAGTACCCCTGATCCCATTGATAACGAGTGGGACCAAATAATTCGACAGGGGTAGTTGCTGAACCATACCACATAGTTCCAGCAACAACAAAAGCTGCAAAAAAGACAGCCGCGATACTACTGGAGAGTACGGTTTCAATATTTCCCATACGCAATCCTTTATATAGACGTTGCGGTGGTCGGACACTAAGATGGAATAGGCCCGCTAATATTCCCAATGTACCCGCTGCAATATGATGAGAAGCTATTCCTCCCGGAACAAAAGGATCAAAACCTTCCACGCCCCATGATGGATTTACAGGTTGTACTTTTCCCGTTAGTCCATAAGGATCGGACACCCATATTCCAGGACCATACAAGCCTGTTACATGAAATGCACCAAAACCAAAGCAAGCCGCCCCGGATAGAAATAAATGAATTCCAAAGATCTTGGGCAAATCCAAAGAAGGTTTTCCTGTACGTTCATCACAAAATATTTCTAGATCCCAATAAACCCAATGCCAGATAGCTGCCAAAAAGCATAAGCCAGAAAATACAATATGTGCCCCTGCCACACCTTCGTAACTCCAAATCCCCGGATTCGTTACAGTCCCTCCTGTGATACTCCAACCTCCCCATGAGTTGGTTATTCCTAAACGAGTCATGAAGGGTATAACGAACATACCCTGTCTCCACATTGGATCAAGAACAGGGTCAGAAGGATCAAAAACTGCTAATTCATACAGAGCCATCGAGCCCGCCCAACCAGCAACCAGAGCTGTATGCATTATATGAACGGAAAGCAACCGGCCGGGATCATTCAATACAACGGTATGAACACGATACCAAGGCAAACCCATGTAAAATACCCCTTTCGCAAAGAAAAACGGACATGCGTAACTTTATTGCATTGTAAAAGACTATACTATGACTATCCTATGGACCTCCCTTGTTCAAGGGATTATTTACTAACAAGGGAAGCGTTAGGTTAATATTTATTCTATTCTGTTCATAATAATTGAACAATTCTGTTCGTAGGAACAAAGAGAAGCAAGTTTATTCTATACTCGATAAGTACCAATACGCAACGGGGGGTTGATACCATTTTCAATGATTAAACGCGTCCATCCTTAATTTATCTTCAAAAGAACTTATTCGTCAAAAAATTCCTTTATTTATTTTGTCTTTATTTTTGAATTTTTCTAATCTATGGATAAAATTAATTATGATAAAGCCAATATTATAAAGACAATAAAACCCTATTGTTACGTTTTCATATCAAAGTGAAATAGAGTATTTAGTTCTTTTTTCTTTTAATCCATGCCTATTGGTGTTCCAAAAGTACCTTTCCGAATTCCTGGAGAGGAAGATGCATCTTGGGTTGACGTATAGTGCGACTTGTCAGAAATATGGGGTCATATGGGATTTCCCCGTTCTCTTCCCCGATCGAGATATCCTCTGTTTCGCCCAAGAAATAAAAATGGAATCATCAAAAAATTGGAGCGTGAAGTGCATGCAATTAGATCCATTGTTTGGGGGGATTCATAGTACTATTATCAATTAAAATAATTTATGGTTGGCTTTGGTTGGACTAAAAAAATGAAAAATCCAGGCTCTGTTTATAAAAAACCCAATTGGTAATATATCTACGATTACTGCGCGTATGAAAAAGGATTCCTCTTTGTTATTTGTAAAGATATCCTATATTGGGAAACGAGGGAATCTCAAACTAAAAACTTGGTGAAAGATTTTAAATTAATTGAAAAAAGTCATAAAAAAGAAATGGTGATCAGAAGATTTGTCCTATATGTGCAAATCAATATCGGGCAGATCTTTACCCGGAGTAGAGCAGAAACCTAAAAAGATGAAAGAGACCTATTCATGAACAAGAAAATACCATCGTGGTTTGGATTGAATCTTGATGAAATAATACATCAATGAGAAGTTAATTCGATTAATTTAGTGACTTTTTTCTATTCTAAGGAAGAAAAAAAAGTCCAAAACGCGTCTTTATTCAAAAATCGAAGAAAAAGTCCTTTCGTTAGAAGTTAGAAAAAACCTGCTATCAAAAAAAAAGAATAGGCAAAAATAAACAGGACTGGAATCTAGACATTGATTCTTTTTTTTTCGCAATCTTCTTTGAACCGTATGCATCAAAAGGTGCACGTACGGTTCTTAAGGGATGCAATTTTACCCTAATCAACCGACTTTATCGAGAAAGATTACTCTTTTTAGGCCAAGACGTTAATAGCGAGATCTCGAATCAACTTATTGGTCTTATGGTATATCTCAGTATCGAAGATGATACTAAGGATCTGTATTTGTTTATAAACTCTCCTGGCGGATGGGTAATAGCCGGATTAGCGATTTATGATACTATGCAATTTGTGCGACCAGAAGTCCATACAGTATGCATGGGCTTAGCTGCGTCAATGGGATCCTTTCTCCTAGCTGCGGGAGAACTTACCAAACGTCTAGCATTCCCTCACGCTTGGCGCCAATGAGGTTTTTTTATTTGAGAAAACAAAGAGAACTATGCCTTCGCCATATGAATATTAAGTAATAATAAAGTAATAATAGCATGGCACTTCGAATTCGATATGAAAAATTTTTTGTATTGTCTTTGTTCCAAAAGATTCGATTATGTATCGAGAGAGTAGTATGAGATAACAGGGATTTCCGATTTTCAATTATCTATCGGAAGTCGAATCCAGCGTCACAAACTTTTTTGTTTTCACACCGAAGGGCTCTTAAACAATATTTTTGTTATAAAAAAGAGCGCGAAAAATATTTTTTGGATAAAAAAAGAAACTTTGGGATTGCTCAATCAAAGATATAACAAATAATCCATTTTAAAATATAAAGCAACGGAGCCATCATAGTATTTTTTATAGCATTTTTGAACTCCTACGAAAGGAAGGGTGGCAATTTGATCATTTACCCATCTGGGGCTGATAAATTCTCTTTTTATCTTTCTTCAATCTTCAATGGAGGGTAAAAGAGTCAATTTTATTCTAGAGCCGTATGCAATGCACAAAAGATGATGCCCGTACGGTTATATAATTCTATCTTTTTTCCTATTATTCTTTATCTTTCTTTTCTGTTCGTTTCATCACACCAGATAGAAAACCCTTGTATCATCAGGGTAATGATCCATCAACCTGCTGCTTCTTTTTATGAAGCGCAAACGGGAGAATTTATCCTGGAAGCGGAAGAGCTGCTGAAAATACGCGAAACCATCACAAGGGTTTATGCACAAAGGACGGGCAAACCATTATGGGTTGTATCTGAAGACTTGGAAAGAGACGTTTTTATGTCAGCAACAGAAGCCCAAGCTTATGGAATTATTGATCTTGTAGCAGTTGAATGAAAAAAGATGGATTTTGTTCAAATCCGTGATTTTATATTTTATCTCCGAGTTTACTATTCTATTAAATAGAAAAAATTCATAATCATCCGGTTAGGATCAATCTAAACCAGCCCATTATGTATATGATTCAACATGCCAACTATTAAACAACTTATTAGAAATACAAGACAGCCAATTCGAAATGTCACGAAATCCCCTGCTCTGGGGGGATGTCCTCAGCGT